TTATTTCCAATTACGTAAATCCATGGTTCAAACCGCACTCAAAGGTAGGGCATTTCCCAGTGAGATAGGAACGTCTGTACCCGAAAGAATGGTATCTCCAATTCTCGTCCCTCTGGGATGTAAAATATATCTCTTCTCACCATCCCCATAGTGTATGAGACAAATGTGTGCATTTCGATTAGGGTCGTATTCTATGGTTACGATTCTCCCAGATATGTCTTTTTCATTCCGTCGAAAATCGATTGTACGGTAGAGACGCTTATGACCTCCCCCTCTATGCCTTGCGGTAATGATTCCTCTGGCATTCCTCCCTTTCCCACAATGACGCTGTCCAGAGATCAAATTCTTTCGTGGATTGGATTTCCCTCGACTGTCTGCGGCCCCAGGGCGTGTGCTCGGGGGAGAAGTTTTGTATAAATGTATCGCCGTGTTATTCAGTATTTTGATTGAAGCTCTTTTCTTTCTACAAAAGGGATGGAATAGAATAACCCGGTTGAAGCGTAATGATCATACGTCTGTAATGCATTGTATGTCCCCGAATAGGGCCCATTCTTCGACCCTTTCCCGGGAGCCGATGACTATTCATCGCTATTACCTTAACCCCAAAGAAGAGTTCAACCCAATGTTTTATTTCTGTCCGAGTTGATCCTGCTTCGACATTAGAAGTATATTGATTCTTCCCCACCAATAGCTTAACACTTTTTTCTGTAAATACTGCATATTTGATTCCATCCATAAATCCACTTTCTTTCCTATAAGTTCCAGTATTGATAAGAATTCGAGTTCTTACTGTTCATATGTTATAGTATGAATATACCACACCAATTCGTTCTCTAGTAAGATTGGAATTCGAATCTACAGAATCGAACGAATCTCATAGAGAACTCTATCGAAATCGAACTCTATAGAAATAGAAGATCGAAAGAATTCGGAAAACAAGAAAACCCAGCTATCTATATATCTATATAAATAAACATAAAAGTAAGATTTATTTCTCTGATGATGATGATACCGAGCCAGTTCCACTAGACTGAACTTATGAAACGCTCCCATCCCATTGGTGTGCATCCAGTAGGAATTGAACCTACGAATTCGCCAATTATGAGTTGGGCGCTTTAACCATTCAGCCATGGATGCTTGGATCATCATATATCATAAATAACTCATTTTCAACCCTACATACATATATATAACCATACTATGCGAACCAAACCCCGGAGAGGTTATGAAGTCCAATTATGGATCTTCGAATTGAGAGAGATATTGAGAGAAATTAAGAATTTTGACTCTTTGTTAGATTCATGGACCAAATTCGATTTAGTGGGATCTTTCACTTATCTTTTTTTCCACCAAGAACGTTTTCTGAAACTTTTTGACCCCCGAATTTGGAGTATCCTCCTTGCGGGTTCACCAAGCAACCGATCTTTCACGAGCAAAGTTGTAGTACTGGTTAAGGGTGTAGTACTGATTCTAGTAGCGGTCCTTATATCTCGTATGCACCATCAAACTATGGTCGAAAGAAAAAATCTCTATTTGAGGGGGCTTCTTCCTCTACCTATGAATTCCATGGGACCCAGAAATGATACATTGTTTCGGTCTTCCCATAAGTTGGTTGTTTCGCTTCTGTCTCTTCCAAAAGGGAAAAAGATCTCTGAGAGTTGTTTCATGGATCCGAAAGGGAGTCCTTGGGTTCTCCCAATAACTCAAAAGTGTATCATGCCTGAATCGAACTGGGGTTCGCGGTGGTGGAGGAACGGGATCGGAAAAAATAGGGATTCTAGTTGGAAGATATCGAAAGACACCGTAGCTGGAATTGAGATCTCATTCAAAGAGAAAGATATCCAGTATCTGGAGTTTCTTTTTGTATCCTATACGACGGATGATCCGATCGGCAGGGACCACGATTGGGACTGGTTTGATGGCCTTTCTCCGAGGAAGAAGGGAAACAGAATCAACTTGAATTCGGGACAGCTATTCGAAATCTTAGTGAAACACTGGATTTGTTATCTCATGCCTGCTTTTCGTGAAAAAAGACCAATGGAAGGGGAGGGTTTCTTCAAACAACAGGGATCCTATTTTTTGAGGAAGGTATCGAGAGAGAATTGGATTTGGTTAGACAATGGGTGGTTGGGAAACAAGGATCGGTTTTTTAGCAAGGTAGGGAATGTATCGTCAAATATTCACTCTGATTCCACAAGATCTAGTTTCGTTCAAGGAACGGATTCTAGCCAATTGAAAGGATCTTCGAATCAATCCAGAGATGCTTTCGATTCCATTAGTAATGAGGATTCGGAATCTCACACATTGATCAATCAAAGAGAGATTCAACAACTCAAAGAAAGATCGATTCTTTTGGATTGGGATCCTTCCTTTCTTCAAACGGAACGAACCGAGATAGAATCAGACCGATTCCCGAAAAGCCTTTCTGGAGATGCCTCAATGTCCCGGCTATTCGCGGAACGTGAGAAGCGGATGATTCGGCATCTGCTTCCGGAAGAAATCGAAGAATTTCTTGGGAATCCTACAAGATCAATTCGTTCTTTTTTCTCTGACAGATGGTCCGAACTTCATCTGGGTTCGAATCCTACTGAGAGGTCCGATCCTAAATTGTTGAAGAAACAACACGAGGTTTCTTTTGTCTCTTCCAGGCGATCCGAACAGAAAGAAATAGTGGATCTATTCAAGATCATTCCGTATTTACAAAAGACCATCTCAATTCATCCTCTTTCATCAGATCCGGGATGTGAAATGGTTCCGAAGGATGCACCGGATCTGGACAGTTCCAATAAGATTTCATTCTTGACCCAAAATCCATTTTTGGATTTCTTTCATCTATTCCATGACCGGAGCAGGGTGGGGTACACGTTACACCACGATTTTGAATCAGAAGAGAGATTTTTAAAAATAGCAGATCTACTCATTCTATCAATCACCAAGCCGGATCTGGTGTATAAAAGGGTATTTTTTCCTTTTTCTGAGGCGCAGAGGCGTTTTCAATTTCACGGAGTGTTCGATCGATATCATCATCATCGAGATCGCTTACGTATTCATCGATTTCGCTATCGATTCCGTATTCATCTGAATCGATTCCGTATTCATCGATCTCGATTCCGTATTCATCTGACTCGATTCCGTATTCATCTGACTCGATTCCGTATTTCTCTGAATCGAGATCGATTCTGGATTCCTCTGAATCGATTCCGTATTCATCTGAATCGATTCCGTCTTCATCTGAATCGATTCCGTCTTCATCTGAATCGATTCTGTAGTCATCTGAATCGATTCTGTAGTCATCTGAATCGATTCCGTATGAATCCGACTCAATATTTGATTGATTGGGCCGAGTTTATGGTCAAACTGTCGAAGTCACATCCCTTTTTGACGAAGTCCCCTCGTTTCCTTTTGTCAAAGGCATCTTTATTTTTGTCGAATTCACTTCCCTTTTGGTCGAAGTCACTTCTCTTCTTTTTGTCGAAGTCACTTCTCTTTTTGTCCTTTTTGTCGAAGTCACTTCCTTTTTTCTTTTTGAGTATCGGAAGTCCCCCCATTCCTGGGTCTGAGATCCCCATCTATATCTATGAATTGAAAGGGCCGAATGATCCACTCTGCTTGGATGATCATGATCCTTCCAAAAAATCGAAATTCTCGATCAATGGAGGCACACTCTCACCCTTTTTGTTCAATAAGACAAAATGGATGATTGACTCATTCCCTACTCGAAAGAATTGCAGGAACAATTTGGATAACACGGATTCCTATTTCTCAATGATATCCCACGATCGAGACAATTGGCTGAATCCCGTGAAACCATTTCATCGAAGTTCCTTGATATCTTCTTTTTCGAAAGCCAATCGACTTCGATTCTTGAATAATCCACATCACTTCTGGTTCTATTGTAACAAAAAATTCCCTTTTTCTGTGGAAAAGGCCCTTCTCAAGAATTCGGATCTTACGTATGGACAATTCCTCAATATCTTGTTCATTCGCAACAAAAGATTTTCTTTGTGCGTCGGTAAAAAAAAACATGTTTTTTTGGAGCGAGATACGATTTCACCAATCGAGTCACAGGTATCTAAGATATTCATCCCTAAGGATTTGCCACAAAGTGGTGACGAAACGTCTAACTTGTACAAATCTTTCCATTGTCCAATTCGATCCGATCCATTTGGTGGTAGAGCTATTTATTCGATCGCAGACATTTCTGGAACACCGCTAACAGAGGGACAAATAGTCCATTTTGAAAGAACGGATTGTCCACCTCTTTCAGATATGAATCTATCTGATTCCGAAGGGAAGCAGTATCTCAATTTCAATTCAAACATGGGTTTGATTCACACTTCCTGGGCTGAGAAATCCAAAAAGAGGAAAAAACGGAGTCTTAGGGTTAAGAAACGGGAGATGGATAGAACCCTTCAACGAGAGCGTGCTTTTTCAAATCTCTCAAAATGGCATCTGTTCCAACCATATATACCGTGGTTCTTTACTTTGACAGGGTTCAAATATCTCAAATTCGCCCTTTTAGATCCTTTTTCAAACCTATTGTGCAGTCACATATCTTTTTTTCAGGATATTCTGGAGACATCATGGTGGATTCTTCAGACAAAATTGTGGGCGATTCTTTCAAAATGGAATCTCAGTGAGATTTCGAGTCATTGTTTACAGATTCGTCTTCGGTCCGCAGAAATGATTCATCGAAATAATGAGTCACCCCTATGGCTGAGATCATCAAATGCTCGGGAGTTGCTCATCCTTTTCGTTCTTCTTGTTGCTGGATATCTCGTGAATACACATCTTCTCTTTGTTTCCCGAGCCTCTAGTGAGTTACAGACGGATTTCAAAAAGATCCAATCTTTGCTGATTCCCTCATACATGATTGAGTTGCGACAACTTCTGGATAGGTATCCTACATCTGAGCAAAATTCTTTCTGGTTAACGAATCCCTTCAATCGAATCACTTTTTCGAGAAATACGAGACATCTAAGTCGTCCAAGTAAAGAGATCTATTCATTGCTAAGAAAAAACGTGAACGTTGAGTGGATTGATGATCAAATCGAATCCTGGGTCGCGAACAGTGATTTGATTCAGGATGAAGAAAGAGAATTCTTGGTTCAGTTCTCCACCTTAACGACAGAAAAAAGGATGGATCAAATGCTATTGAGTCTGACTCATAGTGATGGTTTATCAAAGAATGACTCTAGTTATCAAATGGTTGAACAACTGGGATCAATTTACTTACGATACGTAGTTGACATTCATCAAAAGGATCTAATGAATTATGAGTTCAATAGATCCTGTTTAGCCGAAAGACGGATATTCCTTGCTCATTTTCAGACAATCACTTATTCACAAACCTCGTGTGGGGCTAATTTACGATCTCATGGAAACCCCTTTTCGCTCCGCTTAGCCCTATCCCCCTCTAGGGGTATTTTAGTGATAGGTTCGATAGGAACTGGACGATCCTATTTGGTCAAATCCCTCGCGACAAACTCCTCTGTTCCTTTCATTACGGTAGTTCCGAACAAGTTCCTGAATGACAGGTCTTGGCGGTATCAGCTCGATCCTTATGATAGTGATAGTGAGGTTCAGGAGTTGTTTGATTATTGTCGTGATAGTGATAGTGATGATAGTGACGCTATTGATATTGATGAGAGTGACGATAGCGATAGCGATGATGACCTTGATATAGATGATATAGAGCTGCTAAATGAGCTAATTACGGATAAGCCTAGACTCGTACTAGAGATAGAGCAATTTAGTATCCTCCTTCCATTCCAAGTAGCAAAAGCAATGTCCCCTTGCATACTATGGATTCCAAACATTCATGATATGTCTGTGCGTGGGTCGAATGCCTTATCCCTCGGTCTATTAGTGAACTCTCTCTCCAGGGATTGTGAAAGATGCTCCACTAGCAATATCCTTGTTATTGCTTCGACTCATATTCCCAAAAAAGTGGATCCCGCTCTAATAGCTCCGAATAAATTAAATACATGCCTTAAGCTACGAAGGCTTCTTATTCCACAACAACGAAAGCACTTTTTCACTCTTTCATATACTAGGGGATTTCACTTGGAAAAGAAACTGTCCCATCCTAATGGATTCAGGTCCATAACCATGGGTTCCAGTGTCCAAGATCTTGTAGCACTTACCAATGAGGCCCTATCCATTAGTATTGCACAGAAGAAATCCATTATAGACACTCATACAATTCGCTCCGCTCTTCATAGACAAACTTGGAATTTGCGAGCGAAGGTAAGACCGGTTCAGGATCATGGGATCCTTTTCTATCAGATAGGAAGGGCTGTTGCACAAAATGTACTTCTAAGTAATGGCTCCATAGATCCTATATCTATCTATCTGAAGAAGAGATTCCCTAGTTCTTATTTGTACAACTGGTACTTCGAGCTTGCAACGAGCATGAAGAAATTAACGATACTTCTTTATCTTTTGAGTTGTTCTGCCGGATCGGTCGCTCAGGATCTTTGGTCTCTACCCGGACCCGATGAAAAAAATGGGATCACTTCTTATTTGGTTGAGACTGATTCTGCTCTAGTTCGTGGCCTATTAGAAGTATTCGAAGGAGAGGGCACTCTATCCTCTCGGACCGAAAAAGATGGCAGTCAGTTTGATAATGATCGAGTGACATTGCTTCTTCGGTCCGAACGAAGGAATCCCTTAGATATGATGCAAAATGGATTTTGTTCTAGCGTTGATCCGAAATTTCTCTATGAAAACGACGTTGAATTGGAAGAAGGGGTTACATTTAGACGCGCCTCGGAACCGATAGAGGAGGATTTCTTCAATGACATAGTTTGGGCTCCTAGAATATGGTACCCCGATCGATTTGGTTGGATCGAAAGTCCCAATGAATTGGGATTTCCCTATTGGGCCAGGTCATTTTTGGGCACGCGGATCATTTCTCCTCAAGAGAATGATTCGGAAGAGAATGATTCGGAGTTCTTGCAGAGTGTAACCATGCAGTACCAGACACGAGATCGATTTTCCAAAGACCAATTTCCATTTCAAATAAGCCAATTTCTTTGGGACCCTGCGAATCCATTCTTTTTCGATGCGCCCGTGTTTTCACGTCGAGAATTCTTTGCAGATCAAGAGATGGCAAAGGAGCTTCTGACTTCCCTAACAAGTGCTCCTAAATCGCTGTCTCAAAACTGGTTCAGCAAGAATACGCAAGAAAATAACTTTGAATTGTTGATTCATCGCCAGAGATGTCAGAGAACCAATAGTTCATTATCTAATGGGTCTTTCCGTTCTAATACTCTATCCGAGAGTTATCAGTATTTATCAAATCTGTTCCTATCTAACGGAACGCTAGTGGATCAAATGACAAAGACATTGTTGAGAAAGGGATGGCTTTTCCCGGATGAGATGAACCATTTGATTCATTTAACAGGAGAAAAATTTCCCATTCCTTAGCCGTAAAGATATGTGGCCATGAAAGGGGGATTAAGTGGCACAAAATGGACCGGTTGGTAGAGTCGTGGAAATACTTGTTTCTTTCCTATTTTTTGCCTTAGCTACATGGAACTGCTACTATGGAAACATGGAAGAATGGAAATCTTAGATCAAAACACGATGTCTGTATGGATGGTATGACCTGCCTAAACAAGAATTCTGGAACGGTGAACAACCAGAGCCTATTACTATTACTCAGACTCACTACATTACATCAAAAAATTTCCATTAATGAACCATGGAAATCCGTTGGAAAATCAAAAATATGCATGTCCGATGAAAGGGTTGTTGCTATCTGCTCCAATAACGAATCATTGGTTTCACTGAATAACTCAAAAATGCACGGAATAACTAAAGAAAATAGATAGACCTTTCTCTTCGTCTCCGGTCGATGGATCTTATCATATCAATTGGAAGATCTCCTATATGGCTAAGAAACATTCCAGTTGACCGAGCCTAATTCGCATTGTTTTGTTCCGAAGGCAAGATATTCACGGGGCCGATTCGTCCGATTCAGATATTCACGACCAAGAGGTCCTGGATTCTCTTTCGGATAGGCCCCGAAAGGGGAAGGAAGGCTGGAATGCCAACGGACGTCTATTATCGAATTCACCTGACCCGAGAGTACCCATTTTTTGGGGGAACGTCTAGCGCCAAAGTCACTGACTGGGTAAGGCGCCAATCCAATCCCTCAAACGGTGTCCTTTCTAGGTTACGGGCGGGCATTTTCGATTTTCCCAGA